GAAGAACAAGAGACCTTGAATACGTAACGGATCTTGAAGCACTATTTCTGCATCCCCCTGACCAAATCCACCCACATTAGGATTACTCGTTAATGGTTGATCAAGTTTTATAGATTCACCCTCTGAAACAAGAAGTTCTGGTCCTGGAGGTATAATATCAATCACTTCACGTGCATCCGATGCATCCACTATCGTTATTTCGTATCCCCCCTTTTCTTTTCGTATAATTTTGTTTACTATCCCAGTTGCTGTAGCATTATAAACATTATTATTACTCTTGCTCCCGTCGGGATAAATCTGACCCCTTCCCCTGTTCCCGCCTACGTATATAGGATATTTTAAGAAGTGAACATCTTTCTTAGTAGCGGGATCCGGAGAAAGAATAGGAAAGGTAATTTCACTATATTTCTGACCAGGAACGGGGCCTACGACAAGAATATTTTTTTTTGTGGGACGATAGCTTTGAAAAGAAAGATTACCTATCTTTTCTTTAATCTCGGGCGAAATACGATCGGGAGGTGCCAATTCAAAACCTTCGGGTAAAATAAGAACAGCCCCTACATTCAAAGCCCCCTTTTTACCATTACCAAGAACTTGTTTCACTTGCATATCATAAGGAATTCGAACAACTGCTTCAAATACAGTATCAGGAAGTACCGCTTGTGGAACCTCAATATCTACGGGCTTATTAGCTAAATGGCAATTGGCACATACAATACGGCCGGTAGCTTCTCGCGGATTTTCATATCCCTTCTGGGCAAAAATGGGATATGCATTTGAAATCGGTGCTCTAATTATTATATATATCATGAGCAATACGGAAATGGATCGAGTAATCTCTTCCTTTATCCAAGAAAAAGCATTTCTAGTTTGCATGGTCCAATCATTGATCCTCAAAATTTCTACAATAAGATTAGGTAGGTTACTGGCATAGTTCCCTATCCATGATTCTGCTATTTACTGAAATAATTTTCCTAGAATCTAGGAAGAATACGAGTAGAAAGAAATAAGTAAAATTTTGAATGTTTAGCTTTTCTATAAAAAAAACAAACTTTATAATATAATTGTCTCAGTGGTTTTTTCAGTCATTCATTGAATGATAAATCACTACAAGCGACGGAGATACCCGATTTAAATAACGGAAAATCCAGTATTTAAAAATTGTATCTAAAATGACTGGAAAAGTGGAAACAAGACCAGATATAATTTGATCATTCTGAGTAAATCCAAAATCTTTATAGACAGAACCAATCATTAGTTCCCAACCATGAGTCGAATGGAATCCTATACATAAATCTGTTAATAAAAGAATAGAAAAAGCTTTTATTGTGTCACTTAAGTTATATATAAATTCTTGAACCCAAGAATTAAGAATAAGGAGTTGTTGATTACCCAGAATAGAATAACCACTTAGAATAAGGAAATAGATTAGATTTGTCGAGAAGTGCAAAATCATATGGATACAATCTTGGTTGTGCGTCTTGATCAATTGGATGCTTTCTTTGTAGATTCCGATACGAAGGTTTTCTAAAGGTGTTTCCGGGTATTCCTTTAGCATTTCATCCAAAAGGAAGAGTTCCTCGAACTCTATGAATTTGTTTAAAATACTTTTTTCTTTAATGAGATTCAAGAAAAGTTCGGATTCTTTAGTATTCCACAAATTCGTAACCCAAGATTCCAGACTTTTATTAAATGTTAAAGAGATGCACCAGGGCAAAAAGACTATAGATGTAAGACATAGAAGGGGGATTAATGCTTTCTTTTTTGCCATTTGTCGTCTTTAATGAACTCAGCTTCATCTCATTTGTCAACTATATATGATAATAATATTTCTATCAAGCATAAGTTCTATTACCAGTAATAGAACCCATATATATCCATTTCAAATTTTTTCATAGAAATGGATTATTTATTCTCGCTTTTTTTTTTTATACAATTATTTCCAATGGTACATCCAAGAATGCGGACAAGTCCCAAGCTGTTTGTAAAATGTTCCGTGGAGTCCTATCATAATAATCATCAACAAGAGTCAAGGGAATGTCCCCCTGTTCTCTGGTGTGCATATAAAGGACACCACTAAGAGGTTCTGGGTTATCGAAAAATTGGAGGGCCAGAATATCTTCCACACGGACTTTGGAAAGAATACGACGATTTTCTCCGGGAAATCCGTAACGAAAAAAACGCACCATTCCATTTTTTTTATCGTAAAGATTATAACCACTACCCACATTCCACAAAATTAGAAGCCACCAATGAAAACTTACAAAAAGACCTGAGATTCCATAGAAAGTCAGCGTGACCCCTTGTGGCAAAAAAGGAACTAGAAATTCGGACGAATTGAAAGAGAAAAAATTCCGACCATAATAACTGGAAGCTGAAATAACTAAAACCCCTAATGAACCTAAAAGAGTGAAAGAAGCCCAGAAGAAATTGATTGGTTTTCGGGCCCCAGGTACAGTGTAGAGCCATGCGTCTTCTGCGAAGCGACGCATAAGGTGTCCAGACCCCCGAGAAATTTGTTGTTGAACATAAACCAATAAACCAGCCGTTACAATTAATACTAGGACCACTAAAGGAACAAAAACATCTATCATAAAATGGGTACCTCAATTTTATATTTGTACCTGTTCTTTTTTATTGATTGTTAGATTAATTTAATATTTTATTTAGATAGTTCAAATTAGATATATATTAAATTAAACCTAAACCCCCTTTTAAGGTAAGGCTTATATGATATTAGTATTTTCCTTTTGTGTTTTTTTAATAGAAATAGAATATTATAATTAAGTTATTTTTATTAAAAAATGGAACCGAATAACAAATCCAAGGAAATAAATTTGACTTTATCTAAAAAAATAGATGCGATTTGTCCCTACTGCCCATATCTAAAAAATCTTATTTTTTTGAACATAAAGAAATAACGAAGCCATTGCAATTGCCGGAAATACTAGGCCCACTAAAGGCACAAAAACGGAAGGTAAGTTTATCATAAAATGGGTACCTCAATTTTATATTTGTACCTGTTCTTTTTTGTTAATTGTTAAATTAATATTTTTTTTTATTATTATATTTTAATAAAGATAGTCTATAATCACTAGAATTAATTCATATAGACTTATACTAAGTATAGCTAAATCAACTAGATAGTAGATAGATAATAATTACATATTAAATATTATTATATATACTATATATTATTACTCTATATCTATATATTGAGTATACATAAAAAGTCATATAATATATATATATATATCATATAATATATATATATATATTAATTAATAGAATATATATAATAATATAAATTAAAATAGAATATAATAAACGAAAATATTTAGAATATTTATTTATTAAGAATCATAAAGTACAAAATACAATAATAATTATATTAAATAATTCCTTTATCTTTCCAAAAATAATGAATTCAATTCTTTTCTTTGGAATTTGACTCTAATTCTTATCTTTATTGGATTACAAGAAACTAAATAACTAACTAATTACTCGCGAAAAAAACATTTAAGAGTCTGCTTTATTTCTCATTTTGAGTCAAAGGGACGAAACCATGCAACTGAAATAACTCGGTTAGAACTTCCTTTAAGAGATTACGCGGTACGATTGAATCAAATAAGCCCTTTTGGAATAAAAATTCAGCCGATTGTGAACCTTCGGGCACTTCCTTATTCAACGTTTGTTCAATTACTCTTTTACCCGCAAATGCAATGTAAGCATTTGGTTCAGCAATAATGATATCCCCCAACATGCCAAAACTAGCTGTCACCCCACCAGTAGTAGGAGATGTAAGTATCGGTACATAGAATAACTTTTGATTCATTTGATAATCATATAAAGCAGAAGATATTTTAGCCATTTGCATTAAGCTCAAACTTCCTTCTTGCATACGTGCTCCTCCGGACGCACATACTAAAATAAGAGGTAAACGTTGATTGGTAGCATATTCGATCAACCGGGTTATTTTCTCACCGACTACGGATCCCATACTTCCCCCCATAAACTGAAAATCCATAATACCGATTGCTAAAGGAATACCGTTTAGTTGACCTGTGCCTGTTTGAATTGCCTCCATTAATCCTGTCCTTTTTTGATAAGAATCAAGACGATTTTTATAAGGTTCCTCTTCCGAATGAAATTCAATGGGATCCACAGAGACCATGTATTCATCCATAGGATTCCACGTACCTGGATCAATCAAAAGTTCGATTCTATCTGAACTACTAATTTTCAAATGATATCCGCAGTGTTCACAAATATTCATTTTTGATTTCAAAACTTTCTTATAATTTAATCCATAACAATTTTCGCATTCAATCCACAAATGTTTATATTTTTGCGTCTCCTCGAAATTATTAGAACTTTCTAAATAACTAGCATTTGAATCATTCGTGCTAGTTATTATACTAGTACTCTTGCTTTCACCACTATTGCTGACCTTACCAAAAAAGTAACTATTAAAGTCATTGTATTTGACACTATCACCTAAAATGTAACTATCAATACAGATTTGAGAACGAAGATAACTCTCAATGCAACTATTAAAGTTATTATTCCAATTCCAATTAGATTTTATATCATAAATGTAATGATCATTATTATTATTCCTCTTAGAACCATTCTTCAAATAGCTAGAATTTTTAGAAATAGAGAAAAAACTTTCCGGTTCATTTAGAAAAGAATGATTATTGTCAATCTCCAAAATGTTATTTTCAATAGCAAAATATATGGAATAACTCTTCCTCTTACTATCCCTAACTAAAAAAGTTTTATCAGATAGTAAATTCCGTATGTTCCTGCCATCCACTAAATAATCAAAATAGCTGTAACTAGAATTAGCACTATTATGCCAACTTTGAATGTTTTTATCCATATCCGTTTAAAATAGAGTTTTTTGCCTCTATTTAGATGAAAATATATAGAAATATAATATAATAGATGAATAGTCATTCAATGAAACTTCATTGAGTGATTATCAATTTATTTTTTCATATATTAGAACTTCTATCTATTATTTGTATTTTATTTTCATTTGTAAGATAAAAAAATCTATTTTTTATGGTTATAGAAAACAACATTCTATGACTATGAAAAGAACAAGAAATCAAAAAATAGGTATTAGGTATGAAGAAAACAAGAGAACAGGGGGATCAAAGAGTTCTATAAATCTATGATAGAAGTTATTCTTATTAAAACCCTCTTAATTGAATTTGGTTTGTTGATTAGGGCAAAGTTCCATAAAAGTTCCTGTAGGTTGAGCGCCTTTTTCAAGGACATTTAGAATAATGGGAATATTTCAATAAGTTTGATTCTTTATTGGATTATAAAAATCCACTTTCCGAATTAGACTATGGATGGTTTCCTTTTTTCTTATTCTTTTTTTTTTCAAAATGTGGAGACAGTTTGAAAATGGTATTTACGTCTTCCAAGATCCTTTAGCTTTTTCTTGAATCTTTGGGTTTATATCTTACTTCGGGGTTCTTTAATTGTTTCAAAAATGACAGCAACATATCACCCATTTTATTTCTTTCAAATTACATGATCAATCCCTATCCCCCAAACAATGATTTCTAGTGGAACAGAACAAACAATGTCGAGCCAAGAGCATCCCGATTTATCTAATTTATATAGATATAATTTATATAGATTAAGATATAGAATATCTTTTATTCTACTAGAAATAATGGCGGATGTCAGAATCCACTGTGCTTTTTAGCACATCGTTTAAAACGATGTTTTACCATAAAATTCTTTTTAGTTAGATCTGGTATTTACTGGATTCTGAAATTGTGGGTAGTCATTTATTCAATCAATATATTTAATATTTAAACTATTATCCACAATTATTACAATAAAAATATAATATAAATATAAGATAAGATTTGAATAAAAAAGACAAAAAAATCTAGTCGCTTAGGAATCTACATCTACATATTCATAAGCTATTCACTTTAGATTATAGACGAATGAGAAAAAAGGGGGGAGTAATCTTTATTCAGATATACAATTTGTATCCAAATTAGTATATATCATGAATAAATATGATCTGGGACGGAAGGATTCGAACCTCCGAATAACGGGACCAAAACCCGTTGCCTTACCGCTTGGCCACGCCCCATTTTCGATTCGACACTAATAAATACTATTATTGGTTGTTCGTCAATTCCAAGTCTAAAGTTATTCTATAGAATAATCTGATCTTATTTTATTCATTTTTTTTAGTTTTAGTACTCAGTTATTCATTGATGAATATTCATAAATATGAATTTATAAGAAATATGAATTGAATATCCATACATATTTCAATTATTATATTATCCATTTTGAAAATTATTTTCTATTTTTTTATTATATTATATATATATAGATTATATAGAATAGAAAGATATAGAATAAAAATATTAATCTAGATATATATTTCATATATTCTTTTTTTATAATATAATTTTTTAATATTGAATTGAATTCTTAATATACTTGTATAATCAATTTAAATTATATTAAATTAATTAAATCATATAATATATATAATATAAATTAATATAATAAAATACAATAAAAAAAAAAAGCAAAAATACAATTCATTTTTTTAAAGAACAACATTTTTGTTATGCTTAATATCTTTAGCTTGGTCTGTATTTCTATTCACTCTGCCCTTTATTCAAGTAGTTTTTTCTTGGCGAAATTACCTGAAGCTTATGCTTTTTTGAATCCAATTGTAGATATTATGCCAGTAATACCCCTATTCTTTTTTCTCTTAGCTTTTGTTTGGCAAGCTGCTGTAAGTTTTCGATGAGATCTTTAATTTGATATTGAATAATTTCCTAAAAAAATTCAGAATTTATTCGAAAACAAAAATCCCAACATTTTAATATTTTATAAGATCAGATAAGTCTTACAGTGTGAATCCTTGATTCCAATATTGAAATTTTTTGTAATTATTGGTAATGGTTATATAAAGGTTGGACTCTTACTACGAATAAATTTCCTAATTTTTTTATTTCCTCGAAATCACTGTATTTCTTAGAAACTTAGTATCAAAGGAAACATAATGTGAAATAGAAGAGAATCTATTCTCTTTCTCTGTCGTTTTTTTTTTAATAATCTTGGAGATTTTGTAATGCTTACTCTAAAACTATTTGTTTACACGATAGTGATTTTCTTTGTTTCTCTTTTCATTTTCGGATTCCTATCTAACGATCCAGGACGTAATCCAGGACGTGAAGAATAAGAAAATCTTTTTTGTTTTATATTTTTTCCTTACTTGTGCTGGATTTCAAAATATTTTTCGCTTTTCTATCTATTTTACATATTTAACTAGTAAAAACAATTAAAAAAACTAGGAAGGAAAACAAAAAAAAGAAGCTCCATCAGTTCAAAAGAAAAAAATGCCAAATCATCAATCAATGGAAAAGGAAAGAGAGGGATTCGAACCCTCGGTACAAAAATTCGTACAACGGATTAGCAATCCGACGCTTTAGTCCACTC